ACAAGTATTTTTGTTTTGATATCAAATCATATAAATCGTTTGATCTCTGACTGATTCATTGGGACAAAAGAAGTCATGGCCCGGCCAGTACTTAATCAGGCCGGGGAATAAAAGAACCTTTCATACAAAATCAAAGAAGTAGGGTATTCTTTCTATTTCTATTCGGGATATCCGTTTCGAATCGTTATACAAATAGAATTGCTGATAAAATTCGTAGATATATTTTCTCGATTTATCGTTATTTTTATATATCGTTATAATAAAAAAGGAAAACGAGGGTTTTTATCAATCTTGACTTTTCGCGTGTCACATTACACAAAAATTCCCAATGTTGAATTGGGAGAGATGGCTGAGTGGACTAAAGCGGCGGATTGCTAATCCGTTGTACGAGGTATTCGTACCGAGGGTTCGAATCCCTCTCTCTCCGCTTTCTCTGATCACTTTTTAATTAAAAAAAATCTCGATCCCTTAATAAAAACAACTAATTTCTTTTTGTTTTTATTACTCACGTCCAGGATTACGTCCTGGATCATTAGATAAGAATTCGAAGATGAAGAGAGAAACAAAGAATATAACTACTGTGTAAATGAAGAGTTTGAGAGTAAGCATTACACAATCTCCAAGATCAGATCATTTTTTTGGAAAAAGGTAATAGATTATCTATTTTTATACCACACATACATACTTTTTTGACACGACCCCCCCCAAAAAAAAAAATGAAGTGTTTTCTCGAAAAGCAAGTTCGCTAATTTTTTTAAAAGAAGATTCTGAGTCCTTCGTTACCAAAAATTTCTTGTCATATCCACTAGGTATTGTGGGGGACCTAATCTAATAGAGTTCTTGCTCAATGGAAGGTCAGAACGAGGAAATGGGATTATCAAAATTCATCGCCGTGGTTATCCAATATACAAGAATTCAAATTTAGGAATCGAAGATTCATAATCTAAGACTTATCTGATATTATCAATTTTTGGAATCTTTTTTTTTTTATTCGGCATCCGTATGTGTCGAATCCTAGCAACAAGATATCCATACGTATTTGGGATGAAATTGACGAATAACTAATAGCAATATTAGTGTTTATTAGTGCCGAATAGAAATCTAAATGGGGCGTGGCCAAGCGGTAAGGCAACGGGTTTTGGTCCCGTTACTCGTAGGTTCGAATCCTTCCGTCCCAGATCATTCCCATCAGAACCGAAAGATTGGATCCAATGTGATCCAATCTTTCGGTTCTGAATTCTAAGAATAATTCTCAAAATCATAAATTTTCTTTCATTTGGTTTCTCACAAACGTAATCAAGTATAAAATGCGGGTGGAAATCAAAATTTTTATTTGAATTCAAAAAAACTTTTGGGTGTATCATTCACATTCAGGGTATGCTCAGACTACTCATAATCATAAGATAAGATGGATGCCCCATATGTAAGAAATGCGAATTCTCACATCAGGCATTCTGACTAAAAATGCGAAAGAAGGGCTTCTCTTTTCCCTTCCCTAAAGCCTAAAGCGAGTAAGAAAATAGGGTATTTCGCATTCTATGTGGAGACTAAACTAAAGAGTGGAGAGTTTTTTAATTTAATCACAGGTTTTAAAGCTTCTAAAACTGGGGTAAGGAAAAAAAAAAGAGGGAAAACTAATTGATCTGTACCCCAGTCTTCTTATCTTATCTGATTCAAATGAATACTTGTAAATCAATGGGGAATGTAGCGATTGGGGGGGGTTCATATATTCCATTGATTTTACACTTTACTTTATGGAATTGATGTAAAGATTCTTGAACCTGAAGTAAAGCAAAATCCGTATAAAATGAACAAGGCTAGGCAATGCCTATATGATATATATTATGCATTCTTACTCTTATATTTCGGTAATAAAGGACTTTCGGTTAAGTAAAAAGGAATCTGTTATTCCTTAAATATCCATGATGACCCCCGGTAACAATTGTTCATTGTATATGATGGATACGAAAAGATCAGACCCTTCTGATTCTTATTTGATCTTTCAGATGATAATGACCTTAATCTTACCTTTCACGAGACCCTTTCTATTCCATACTCATGAAAACAAATAAATAGGTTTCTCGATCTACCTCTCTGTTTAAAATTAAAGCATTGATAATTCAATTGGACATAATAAAATTTGCGTCTCTTTAGTGAATGAGATATCTGGTAAAAATTTGTAGCTATTCATTGTGATTGCGCCGACTTGTTTATTGAATTAAATTCGAGATCAAATTACGTCATGATCGGAAAACATATTTTAAGTCATGATGTTGAAGTCGGGGATTCTTTAAACAATTTTTATTTATTTTTTTATGAATCCTTGGTACTCAAATAAGTGTGATAAATCTATATTATCGAGAAACTTCCGGCCTTTCCGGGTCGTTGTAATAGCTTATTTGATTAAGAACTTATTTTTTCCGGGATTGGAAATCCATTTCCATTAAAGGTTTTCTTTTGAGGTCTATAGTTTATTTGTTCGAGAAAAAGGGGATCCTTCATGATTAACCGGACTGAACAATCTGTTAAAGATGTAAATAAGTCTTAAGCAAACTCGTTTCTTCGTCTTTTTTAAAATGTGTTTCATTCGTACAATAAAGTATGGGGTTAACTAAATTGGACCCCTGCGGGGTCTTTTCCGGATAAATACTTATATATCCATAGATAGGAGATAGATAGTCAAGTATGTACTATTATATACCGCTTGAGCCAATGACTATTCATGATTCCATATTGAATCAATTTCATACCGGTTCTAAATTAGGGAATGTTATGTTCAAACTTCGTTTGAAACGATGTGGTAGAAAGCAACGTGCGACTTGAAGGACATGATCGGCTGTGGATTCTTACATCCACCATTTTCTATAAGACTGAAGATGCTCTTGGCTCGACATAGTTTGTTCTGTTCCACTGGGAACCTAGTTTGTGTTGGGTTCTAATTGGGTTCTAAATAGTACATGATGGAGCTCGAGCAAAAAGTATTGATTTATTTTTCAGGGGGAAGAATCCAGGGTTAGTGACAATCAATAAGTCGGACCAACTTTGTAAGTATATCCTCAATATATAAATTGAAAGGGTCAAATTCAAATTTGAAATAAAAAGGTCAAATTTGGCGGAATTGGGAAAACCATTTCGATCAAAAGTGTATCACAAGGGAATCAGTTGTTCATATGGGTTTCCATAGAAAGAAAAGAAATAAAAAAAAAGGTATGTTGCTGCCATTTTGAAAGGGGTAGGGATCACCGAAGTAATGTCTAAACCTAATGATTTAACAAAAAAAAGATAAAGGATTCCGGAACAAGGAAACACTCTTTTCAATTGTCTCAATAATTGGATCAGAATGAGTAATAAAAATCGATTCAAGACGAGACAAACAAAAGAGGTTAGAGACGGCTCAATAAATGTCGAAGGATTTCCTTTCGAACTCTTTCATAATTACTCAACTCGAGTTATGAGTACAAATGATATTTTTTTTTTTTTTTTACGTAAGGAAGAAGAAAAAACAATTAAAATCATAGTCTAATTCATGATTTTATGGATCCATCATTATATACATAAATTATAATCATTTTTTCTCGAGCCGTATGAGGAAAAAACCTCCTATACGTTTCTAGGGGGGGCATTCTTTATCTACATCTATCCCAATGAGCCATCTATCGAATAGTTGCAATTGATGTTCGATCTCGAAGAGCAGGAAGAGATCTTCGAAAAGTGGGTTTTTATGATCCGATAAAGAATCAAACTTATTTAAATGTTCCCGCTATTCTATATTTCCTTGAAAAAGGCGCTCAAGCTACAGGAACAGTTCGTGATATTTTAAGAAAGGCAGAGTTTTTTAAAGAAAGAACTTCAAATTAATTAAAGTAAAAAAACTAAATTAATGAATAAAAAAAAAGGGGTGGGGGTGCTTAGTATCTATCCTTGTGTAATTATTTCCCCGCGTTTGGGTTTTTCTTGCGGCGGGAATTCACTAACAAACAAGGGGATAATCTTTCTTATTCTATCTCTATTTATATTGATTGAATAAACCCGATATTTTTTCTCTCCCTATTACTATTATATTACTTATTTTTTCATCCACATTTCTTATTTATGTTGTGCCAATCCAACACAAGTCCTTCTTTTATTTACTTAATTTTATTTGTTTTCTCAACATTCAATTCATATTGACAATGGTGTATAGAAGAAATTGAATTTGATCATAGATAAATGGATCGTTTTATCCCCAACCCATATTGTGTTTTTCCTTCACTTTACTCAAATGAAATGATGAGTTTGACGAATTCGCTGTCATAGATAGAAAAAGTTTTTTTCTTAACGAAAAACTTGATAAAAATAGGGATTGCCCGTCAATTTTTACATCTTATTAGGAATCTCTTGTTTTTTAATCCAATTTGCCCGTTTTGGTCTTTATAATTGATCAAAAAATCTTTTTTTTTTTTTAGATTTGTTGTTGGTAGTTCAATGTTTTGACGGGGTCGTACAATCCGATTGATTTTTTTTTTTCGATCATATCTACATATTATATTTATCCGGGTTGCTAACTCAACGGTAGAGTACTCGGCTTTTAAGTGCGACTACGATCTTTTACACATTTAGATGAAGCAACGAATTCGTCCAGACTATTGGTAGAGTCTATAAGACCACGACTGATCCTGAAAGGTAATGAATGGAAAAAAAAGCATGTCGTAATAATAAATTTCTTTTTTATTTAAGTATAACTTTGAGAATGAGAATACTTTATCCTTACCAGATCGTTACAAAATATTGTCTTGATTTTTGTAAAGGACAAAAGAAATTTTCATTTACGGTTGGGTCTAGTGAATAAATGGATAGAGTCCTATGGCTCCAATTCTAGTAAAACAAAAAGCAACGAGCTTCTGTTCTTAATTTGAATGATTATTCAATCTAATTAGACGTTAAAAATAGATTAGTGCCTGATGTGGGAAAGGGTTCTCCTGTGAGTGGACCATTGAGTCTTTTTTTTTTTAATAAATCCTAACTATTCTCTATTCTGAATTGGAGACGGATGTGTAGAAGAAACTGTATACTGATAAAGAGAATTTATTCCAAAGTCAAAAGAGCGATCGGGTTGCAAAAATAAAGGATTTTTTTACCCTCTTGTAGTTATAATGAACATAAATTAATTGGATAGAAAAAGAGAGGAAAAAGATTTTTTGATTGGACTCCCTGTCTCCGGGGTATATATATCTCTTACTATATATTTACCTTGTTCTGACCATATTGCACTGTGTATCATTTGATAACCTAATAAATGCCCCCTGCTTCTGATTCAAGTATAAAAAAAAATGGAAGAATTACAAGGAGATTTTGAAAAAGATATATCTGGGCAACAAGACTTCCTATATCCGCTTCTCTTTCAGGAGTATATTTACGTACTTGCTCATGATCATGGTTTAAATGCTTCGATTTTTTACGAACCCATGGAAATATTGGGTTATGACAATAAATCTAGTTTAGTACTCGTGAAACGTTTAATTACTCGAATGTATCAACAAAATTATTTAATTTATTCAGTTAATGATTCTAAAAAAAATGGGTTTGTTGGACACAACAATTTTTTTTATTCTCATTTTTATTCGAAAATAATATCAGAGGTTTTTGCAGTTATTGTGGAAATTCCATTCTCGCTGCGATTAGCATCTTCCCTCGAAGAAAAAAAAAAAATACCAAAATCTCAAAATTCACGATCTATTCATTCAATATTTCCCTTTTTAGAGGACCAATTATCACATTTAAATTATGCGTCAGATATACTAATATCCTATCCCATACATTTGGAAATATTGGTCCAAATCCTTCGATGCTGGATCCAAGATCTTCCCTCTTTGCATTTAGTGCGATTTTTTCTCCACGAATATCATAATAATAATTGGAATAGTCTCATTACTCCGAATAAACCCATTTATCTTTTGAAAAAAGATAAAAAAAGACTATTAAGTTTCCTATATAATTCTTATGTATCTGAATGCGAATCCATATTTGTTTTTCTTCTTAAACAATCCTCTTATTTACGATCAACATCTTCTGGACCCTTTCTTGAGCGAACACATTTCTATGGAAAAATGGAACATCTTATAGTAGTGTGTAGTAATTATTTTCATAAGACCCTACGGTTCTTCAAGGATCCTTTCATGCATTATGTTCGATACCAAGGAAAAGCAATTCTGGCTTCAAAAGGTACTCATCTTCTGATGAAGAAATGGAAATGTCACCTTGTCAATTTATGGCAATATGATTTTCACTTTTGGTCTCAACCATACAGGATCCATATAAACCAATTATCAAACTATTCCTTCAATTTTCTGGGTTATCTTTCAAGTGTACTAATAAATCCTTCGGCGATAAGAAATCAAATGCTAGAGAATTCTTTTATAATAGATACTGTTACTAAGAAATTCGATACCATAGTCCCAGTTATTCCTCTTATTGGATCATTGTCTAAAGCTAAATTTTGTACCGTATCCGGGCATCCTATTAGTAAGCCGATCTGGGCCGATTTATCTGATTGGGATATTATTGATCGATTTGGTCGGATATGTAGAAATCTTTCTCATTATCATAGTGGATCCTCAAAAAAACAGAGTTTGTATCGAATAAAGTATATACTTCGGATTTCATGTGCTAGAACTTTGGCTCGTAAACATAAAAGTACGGTACGCACTTTTTTGCCAAGATTAGGTTCAGGATTTTTAGAAGAATTCTTTACTGAAGAAGAGCAAGTTCTTTCTTTTATCTTCCCAAAAACCTCTTTTCCTTTATATGGGTCAGATAGAGAACGTATTTGGTATTTGGATATTATTCATATTAATGACTTGTCGAATCATTCATGATTGGTCATGAGACCCCCTAAATCAAATAGAAATGCTCTATAAATGATGAAGAGAAAAAAATTCATTAATTTTGATTCTTAAACGCTCATCTCATGTAGTAGTGTAGTGGTTGAATTGACTGAGTATTCGAATTTATTAGACTTTCCTCTCAGAATCTAAGGAATCTAAGTTTTATATGTATACATAGGAAAAGTCGTGTGCAATGAAAAATGCAAGCACGATTTGGGGAGGCGTCTTTTTCCTCTATTGCAAGAAGGAAAAATTATCTACTCCATCCGACTAGTTCCGGGTTCGAGTCCCGGGCAACCCATACGTAAAAAAAAAAAGAACAAATCAAATAACAAATAAAAAAATAGGGGAAGAGAAGATTCAAGAGGCCTGTCATGATCAACATAAAGAAAGACTTATGAGCCAACTTGATATTTTTTGGCATTATCATCACAAAGAAGAGATTCCGGATTTTTGTTACTTCGTATCTTCAGGCCAAATCGAATCAAGTGGCTAAGAAGTTTAGAACTTTCTATTACATATCCGTTGAAACCAGTATTTGTGTGTTTACGCTTGAGCCGTACGAGATTAAAGTCTCATGCACGGTTCTAAGAGGGGGAGTCTCCTCGGGTTACCTATCTCAATAAAGTATATGATTGGTTCGAGTAACGTCTCGAGATTCAGGCGATTGCAAATGATATAACTAATAAATATGTTCCTCCTCATGTCAACATATTTTACTGTCTAAGGGGAATCACACTTACTTTTTTTTAGTACAAGTAGCTACGGGTTTTGCTATGACTTTTTACTATCGTCCAACCGTCACAGAGGCGTTTTCCTCTGTTCAATACATAATGACTGAGGCAAACTTTGGTTGGTTAATTTGATCAGTTCATCGATGGTCAGCAAGTATGATGGTTGATGATCCTACATGTATTTCGTGTGTATCTCACAGGTGGATTTGAAAAACCCCGCGAATTCACTTGGATTACAGGTGTGGTTCTGGCTGTATTGACTGCATCTTTTGACGTAACAGGTTATTCCTTACCTCGGGACCAAATTGGTTATTGGGCAGTCAAAATCGTGACAGGCGTACCTGAAGCTATTCCTGTAGTAGGATCGCCCTTGGTAGAGTTATTACGTGGAAGTGCCAGTGTGGGCCAATCCACTTTGACCCGTTTTTTTAGTTTACACACTTTTTTATTGCCTCTTCTTACTGCCGTATTTATGTTAATTCACTTCCCAATGATACGTAAGCAAGGCATTTCAGGTCCTTTATAGATTTATAGAGAAGACGGGTCGTAGATATATGTAATCAATCATATATCATTTCGGGGAGGAACAGTAGTATTTCATTGCCACAAATATGGATTATAAAAAAAAAATAAGATAAGACATGTTATTTGGATATTTCTCTTCAACTCCGAAGGATTTTATTCCTTATTTGATACGAATAGTTGATAGTTGAAGTGAATTCCCCGAGGAGAAGGTGGATTATGGGAGTGGCAGATATATGATTTTATCCGCCACGTTGGAATTCACAACCAAATGTGTCTCCGCATCCAACCATCACGTAAGTCCCCCTACGTAGCATAGGACAGACCGGTTTGCTTGAGGAGAATCTTTTCTATGATCATACCCGAATCGTGTCATGTATGAACAGGCTCCGTAAGATCCCAGAATAAGTGCTGTGGCATGATCCAGATTATGTTCTATCTATTCCACTTACTTATTTCTATATAGTATATAAATGCATTCATTTCCTCTGCAGCGATCCTGATCTATGAGACTATCGGAGTGAAATAAGGGATCTAAAGAAGAACAGAGGCTAGACTTTATTAGTAACAAGTAAATACTTTGTATGTAAGAAAATCCAGATATTGTGGGGATAAACACCAATCAAAAGACATGAGACAATCCAAAAATGAATCATGATCAAATTTGTAAGCCTACTTGGATATTGAGCATTTAGCTATAAGAACTGAATTCTTTGCAATGAATAGTTGCAATTCCGGAAAATGGAATCCGGTAAATCTTTTCTTACATAGAGTCATTATATACGTGTGAATATAGATGAAATAGAGATTTTTTATGGATCCACTTCTTTCATTCCTTTGATTCTTGCTCGAGCCGGATGATGAAAAATTCTCATGTCTGGTTCCTTCGGGGGCTGGATCCATAAGAATTCACCTATCCCAATAACAAAGAAACCCGACTTGAATGATCCTGTATTAAGAGCTAAATTGGCTAAAGGGATGGGGCATAATTTTTATGGAGAACCCGCATGGCCCAACGATCTTTTATATATTTTTCCAATAGTAATTCTGGGTACTATTGCATGTAACGTAGGCTTAGTGGTTCTAGAACCGTCAATGATTGGTGAACCGGCGGATCCATTTGCAACTCCCTTGGAAATCTTACCCGAATGGTACTTCTTTCCCGTATTTCAAATACTCCACACCCAATAAGTTATTGGGTGTTCTTTTAATGGTTTCAGTACCAACGGGATTATTAACAGTACCTTTTTTGGAGAATGTCAATAAATTTCAAAACCCATTTCGTCGTCCAGTAGCTACAACAGTCTTTTTGATCGGTACCGCAGTAGTTCTTTGGTTAGGTATTGGAGCAAGGTTACCTATTGAGAAATCCCGAACTTTAGGTCTTTTTCAAATTGATTCAACCGTGAAATATCACGACGCAGGTATCTAGGGAATAGTCACTTCAAAGTGAATCTTCCCTAGATACATTAATTTTATTATGATCCATTCTGCGAAAATAAACATTGTGCTGAAGATTAAAAACTCATTTTCTTCTTTTTTTTTTTCGAATTTTCTTTCTTTATAAAAATAAGATGAAATAATTCCAATAGATTTAAAATAAAAACTTCTTATTAGGCAAATCTATTGTGAAATGCTTCTGTAGAGTGTCCAATATATGTTTTACATCTTCTATGCGAAAATATTCAATTCTCAGAAGATCTTCTTGACTCTTACTCAAAAGGTCCAATATACATACATTATTGGACCTTTTGAGACAATTATAGGTCCTGGAAGGAAATTCTGATTGGTCAATTAAAATATATTGAAATTGAATTCGTTTTTTGTTTTTATTTATTTCTTTAGATTAGTTAATCTATCTTGAAAGATAAAAAGGGTGGAGTAACCCTGTTTTTATTTTACTCAAAATTAATGTCCTCTTCCTCTGCATGTAGAAAAGGAATAAATAGATCAATCAAATTGCGAGAAGCTTCATGAAGTGCTTCTTTAGGAGTTAAACTCCCATTTGTTCATATTTATAGAAAAAGTCTCTCTTGTTTTTCATTCCCATTTCCATAAGAATGAATACTATGATTGGCATTTCGAACAGGCATGGATACAGCATCCATAGGATAACTTCCATCTCGAGAGCTATTTATGCGTTTCATACGATATCCACGATCTCTCTGGATTTGTAATCCAATATACAAATAAATTGGTTCTGCCAGGTTAGCTATATGCTGTGTCGTGTCAACTATTTCTACGGAAGGTGGTGAGATAATATCTTTAGCAGTTACGGATCTAGGACCTCTGATGCAAATGGACGCATCTCTAACTCCATAGAGATTACTCCTCAATACAATTTCTTTCAAATTTATTAAAATTTCATGTACTGATTCTTCAATACCCACTGTCGTAGAATATTCATGTGGTACCTTCTCAAATTTTGCACGTGTGATACATCTTCCTTATATTTCTCCAAGTAAAGCCCTTCGCATGGAAATACCTATAGTATTGGCTTGACCTTTCATAAGTGGGGACAGAATAAAACGACCATAATAAAGACGCTTACTGTCTACTCTCGATTCAACACACTTCCACTCTAGTGTTCAAGTGGATACTGCTCCTTCCTCTCGAACCATACTAATCTTATTATTTGATCAGATCGTTGAATCATTTATTTCTCTTGAAATCAGTTTAATTCTTATTTCTACACGCGTCTTTTTTTAGGAGGTCTACATCCATTATGTGTCATAGGTGTTACATCACGTATGAAACTTAATAGTATACCACTTCTGCGAATGGCTCGTAATGCTGCATCTCTTCCGAGACCAGGACCCTTTATCATGACTTCTGCTCGTTGCATACCCTGATCTACGACTGTACGAATAGCATTAAAAGCAGCGGCTTGAGCAGCATAGGGTGTCCCCCTTCTTGTACCTTTGAATCCAGAAGTACCCGCAGAGGCCCAAGAAACCACCCGACCCCATACATCCGTAACAGTTACAATGGTATTGTTGAAACTCGCTTGAACATGAATAACTCCTTTTGGTATTCTACGCCCATTCTTACGTGAACCAATACGTACATTCTTACGTGAACCAATTCTTGGTATAGCTTTTGTCATATTTTATCATCTCAGAAATATGAGTAAGAAATATACAGAAAGAGACGGAGATATCCATTTCATGCTAAAACAGATCTTTTATTTTGATATAGGTTCTTCTTTTATAAAGTTCCTTTTTTGAAGGATTACCCTTGTCTCTGTTTATGTCTCGGATTGGAACAAATCACGAGAATTCGTCCGCGCCTACGGATCAGTCGACATTTTTCACAAATTTTACGAACAGAGGCCTTTATTTTCATATTTCTCATTCCTTACCTTAACTCTGAACCTACTCCTTCTTGGAAGAAAAAAAGTCTCTTGAATTTTTGAACTTCGAATTGTATCCCCATTAAAAAATGTTTCAAAAAATCAACTAATCATTCGAATCTTTGTTGCGAAGTCTATAAATTATACGCCCCCTGGTTGAATCATAACGACTTACTTCGATTTTGACTTTATCTCCTGGTAGTATCCGTATAAAACTGCGCCGGATCCTCCCTGAAACATAACCTAGAATTAGATCTTCATTATCTAAACGGACTCGGAACATACCGTTGGGAAGTGATTCTGTAATTAAACCTTCATGAATCAATTTTTGTTCTTTCATTCCAGGTAACCCCCTTGAAGTATCAACTAATGGAGGAAGAGTTATATAACAGGCTTTTCCTTTATATTTCACAGATCAAAAGTTACAGATAAAATTTGGATACCAGAGGATAAGGATCACCATATATAACACAAAATTTCTCCTCCAATTCTTTCTAGTCGAGCCTCTCGATCTGTCATTATACCCCGAGAAGTAGAAAGAATTACAATTCCCATTCCACCAAAAATCTTAGGAATTCGCTGATAGTTGGAATAGATTCGTAGACCCGGTCGGCTGATACGCTTTAAAATAGTTCTATATATTCCCTTCCTAGTTCTTTTATGTCGCAGGGTTGAAACCAAGAAATATTTCTGACTTTCCTGATGTTTCCTAACGTTTTCAATAAAACCTTCTCGTAAAAGTATTTTAACAACGTTTTCGGTAATATTAGTAGATGCTATTCTAACCGTTCCTTTTTTATCCATGTCAGCATTTCGTATAGAAGTTATTATATCGGCAATAGTGTCCCTACCCATGACGAACTATAATTATTGGTGCCTCCTAATTTTTATATAATCAACATGTTTCTTTTTTTTTTTAATAATTATTAAAAGTATATGCGTGAGACACAATCCACTAATTGATCTATTTCAGATACCCTACTATATTAGAGCCTCATCACTAGTATTTATAATACCTCGGGAGCTAATGAGACTATTTTTGTGAAATTCAACTGTCTCAATTCCCGAGCGATCGCACCAAAAACTCGAGTTCCCTTTGGATTTCCTTCTTGATCAATGACAACCGCCGCATTGTCATCATATCGTATTATCATACCGTTGTCACGTTTGAGTTCTTTACGCGTACGTACAATTACGGCTCTAATTACTTCTGATCTTTCTAGAGGCATATTTGGCACTGCTTCTTTTATTACAGCAACAACAACGTCCCCAATATGAGCATATCGGCGATTACCGGCTCCTATGATTCGAATACACATCAATTCTCGAGCCCCGCTGTTATCCGCTACATTCAAAAGGGTTTGAGGCTGAATCATATTATTTTCTTTTTTTTTTAATCTGCTCTTTCAATGAAAAGGATGAAGGAAAAAATAAATATTGTCCGTCCAGAAAGAAATAAACCAGCGGTTGTTTTTTCATCCTAAATATCTCCTTTTGTTTAGTTCTACATCCCTATCCTACAATAATAAATTTAGTTCGTATAGGCATTTTGGACGCAGCTATTGAAATAGCTGCTCTGGCTACAGTTTCTGATACTCCGCCCATTTCATAAAGTATTCGACCCGGTTTAACAACAGAGACCCAATATTCGGGGGATCCCTTCCCCGAACCCATACGCGTTTCCGCAGGTCTTACTGTAACAGGTTTGTCGGGAAATATACGTACCCAGATTTTTCCACCACGACGCACATATCGTGTCATTGCCCTTCGCCCTGCTTCTATTTGTCTAGCTGTGATCCAAGCGGGTTCAAGTGCCTGAAGAGCATATCTGCCGAAACAGATATTATTGCCTCGGCAAGATATTCCCTTCATTCTTCCTCTATGTTGTTTACGAAATCTGGTTCTTTTGGGGTTATAGTTGATGGTTCTTTCTTAATTCCATCTCTACTGCAGAACCGGACATGAGAGTTTCTTCTCATCCAGCTCCTCGCGAATGAAATGATTCAATAATATTACAGATACACATGTATTTAAGAAATAATAAACTAAGTAATTGGATTTCTTAATATTTAATATGTTACTTACACAGGAAGTTGTATATACAAGATATACAGCTAGACGTGTAGATTTATGTATTATATTTCTTTTATGGATAATGCTTTTTTTATAACGAATTCTTTTTCTCTTTTTACCCTTATAGAATCGCACAAAATATCGTAATCCAAGAATATTGGAATCCAATAAATAACGGTTTCGCGGGCGAATATTGACTCTTTCCTGCTTCATTCGTGAGTTCAATCCATGAACTTTCATGGATAAATAAATTGGTTCTTGGTTCGTTCCGCCATCCCACCCAATGAATCATTAGGATTAGTTTTAAAAAGAATCCTATGTGTTCACAGGTTCCGTCGTTCCCATAGCTTCTCCATTAATGGTTAGGCCTGAACTCTGCAATGGAGCTCCCAACGAAATTCGTTTCCGAGTCAATCTCCTCAGTTTCTATTAACTCGAGGCTCTTTATTATTATTTATATCAGTATTGATGCTTTATCACACTGCCTTTTATGAGATGATTCATAGACCATACATATTGGAATCATATATCATTGAGATTTTTGTTCTCTCTTTCTATCACCCTTCCATTTATCCACATCCCCTAATTTTTGCTTCACAACCCATAATCATATTTTTTTTATGGAAAAAGTTTCAGTTGCTACAACTATATGATCGATCCAGTCATATAGTGACTGTTTCTTGGGATCTCGACAATACGAAGCAATAAGTTGGTTATTAGTTTATCTAGTTACTAGTTCATAGTAGGGGCCCGTCCATTTTTTTTTGAATCCCAACTCGAAACTCTAAAGAAAAAACTAACGAGTCACACACTAAGCATAGCAATTCTACCAAATGGTCAATCAAATTTTTATTTAACCCTATAGAATTCGAATTGCTCATTTTTCTTTGATTTAATCTAAAAAGAAGGAAACCATTTTTAATTTTTTGTTCTATCACTGGACATAATGGCAAGACAAATAAAGTTCCATTATTCCTCGTCTACAAATATCCAAATTTTTATGCCTAATACTCCGTAGATAGTTCGAATTGTATAGGAACAGTGATCAATTTTAGCGCGAATTGTTTGTAGGGGAACCCTACCCTCTCTGATCCATTCGACACGTGCAATTTCTTTTCCGTCGATACGCCCTGCAATTTGTACTTGAATTCCTTTTGTATTTGTTTGTTCAGTTAATTCAATAGTCTTTTTCATTGCCTTTCGGAACGAAACTCTATTTTTTAATTGGACAGCCATATATTCTGCAAGAATATTAGGCTGTCCATAAGGTTTTTCAACTCTTGTGATAGCAATGTTGAGTCTCCGGTTCACAGAATTAAACTTTTTTTGTACATTCATCTGTAATTCTGCGATTCCTCGTGTTTGGTTCTCTATTAAGAAATTTGGGAATCCAATATAGATTATGACCTGGATCAAATCAATTCTTTTTTTAATTTCTATACGTGCAATTCCTTCG